CTATCTAACTAAACCACATAATAAACACTCTCAACAAAACTATGCCTAAAAGGTACACCCCTACCACCAGAATGAAAAACCACAGCATTACTATCAACTCTCACATCCACCAAACACAAACGACCTACCAACAAAGATTCTAAAATAACATAAAAAAAAAAAACTATCCCAAAAATCCTCAAATAAGAACCCAAACTCGACAAACTATTATAAACCAAATAATAATCAGGATAATCAACAATTTTACGAGGCATACCCTTCAACCCACTAAAATGTATAGGAAAAAAAGTCAATTTAACCCCAACAAAAATAAAAAAAAAAGCCACTATCATCTTCAACTTAAAATAAACACACCCCATCACCATTCTTCACCACAAACTAACCCCTATAAAAATCCCAAAAACAGCCCCCATCCTCAAAACATAATGAAAATGAGCAACAACAAAATAAGTATCATGCACCAAATTATCCAACACAGGATTACCCAAAATAATACCAGTCAACCCCCCTACAGTAAACATAAAAATAAAACCCACCACCCAACACAATAAAGGCTGAAAAGTCACCCGACAACCAACCAAAGTCAACAACCAACTAAAAATCTTAACACCCGTAGGTACAGCAATAATCATAGTAGCCACCATAAAATATAAACGTGTCCTAATATCCAAACCCACAGTAAACATATGATGCCCCCAAACAACACTCCCAATCAAACCAATAGAAATCACAGCATAAACCATACCTAAATGACCAAAAACCTCTTTCTTACCCGTCAAATACAAAATACTATGACTAACAATACCAAAAGCAGGCAAAATCAAAACATAAACCTCAGGATGACCAAAAAACCAAAATAAATGCTGATACATAACTACTCTACCACCCCCCAAAGGATTAAAAAAAGAAGTATTAAAATTACGATCAAACAAAACCATAGTCAAAGCCCCAGCCAAAACTGGCAAAGAAACTAACAACAAAAAAGAAGTAACCCCAATACACCAATTAAAAAGCCCCATACGACCTAAACTCTCCCCCCAAGAACGTAAATTAAAAATAGTAACAACAAAATTCATAGAAGCCAAAATAGAACTAACCCCAGCCACATGCAAACTAAAAATAACCAAATCAACAGCACAACCAGTATGACCCCTAGTACTCAAAGTAGGATAAAGAGTCCACCTAGTTCCAGCACCCCCATCCGTTACACCACTAATCAACATCAACATCAAAGAAGAAACTAACAACCACAAACTCAAACTATTCAAACGAGGAAAGCTCATATCCGGGGCTTTCAACATCAAAGGCACCATAAAATTACCAAAACCCCCCATCATAATAGGCATCACTATAAAAAAAATTATTATCATAGCATGTATAGTCAAAACAACATTATACAAATGACCAGACTCAGCCCACAAAATACCTGGCTTACCCAACTCCAAACGAATCAAAAAAGACAAAGCCCTCCCAACCAAACCAGACCAAATCCCTACCAAAAAATACATCATACCAATATCCTTATGATTAGTACTCTCCAACCAAAACAACAAACCTCTACCATTCAAAATCTTATAACCTCAAAATCCAGAACAAATCTCTCTAGGGCAACAACCCATCATTTTCAACTAAACTAAATCCTGCCTCTAGAACCTAATTCTCAGAAATGCTAAATCCAAATTTTACTCATAAACTACAATCCCTTCTTAAAACAAGAATTTATTTTTATTATATACCTAATATGTGTATCTACAGATACACTTAGGATACGTTACTCTGTAGATACACATATTAGGTCTATATTATATCTTATTCTATATTAACACCATGTATATATACATATATACATTAAGTGTTAAATAGATATAGATATAAACTTTGTTAATTTAACAATTACATATATATACATATATATGTAATATTATAAATTATATTAAATATAAAAAAAAAACAAATATAAAAGCTAACGACCAAAAGTCAAAAGTAATTTTCAAAATTACAAAAAATTAGCCAACCCACTTTTCCCTCTTAAACAACTTATTTCAAGCAAAAAATCCAAAAATAAAAATACTACCCAATTTCCCCTTATTTTCAATTTCCATAAGGTACCCCCCTTACATATACACCACTTAGGACAGATTCCTCTACCCTAACTCTACTACAACTTACTACTCTTTAAGCAATTGATGGATGATTTGTGCCATCCCAAAATCCTTCTTCAATTAGACATAAAAACTAATTTACTGTCTTTTCCAACTTCATTTAATGATCTCCCAAAAAAATCCGAATTTCATAATATTGCAGGTCAACTAAAAACTATGACATCTAGTAGATATTTATCTATCTTTACAACTAAAAACTTTACTTTTAATGCTCAACAACAAAATAGACGATCATACATACCACCACAGCCACAGATGATAATGAGGGTTCTCAATTACTCGTCAACCTTCAAAAATAAATTTAGAATCTCCCAAAAATTATTTCAGTTTCAAAACCATTATACTCCTGCCCTAATAACCAAAAATTACCCGGGTACTACTCCAGTTCATCACAAATTCTTTTAAATAATAATCACTCAAACAAAAAACCTTCCCATTTCACAAAAAAAAAAAAACAAATCATAAACAAATTTTTATTCAACACACTTAAAGTATAAATTTCTTAAGTCTATCCGATTATTCTGGTACATAAGCACTACAAATAAACACAAAACAGGATCAAAAATCATTGTCCACTCTACGAATTAAAACTAAATAACATCAACTTAACTATTCTCAAACCATAATAAAATTCACCATAGCCTCCAACTCCTCTTGCACCACAAACAAACATTCCTCACAAACTCCAAAGCTACATTAAACAAAACTACTTACACCATGAACCTTATACCAATCACCCAAACGAGTCGCAATATCAAATTTATGTTTATAATCCTCCAACCAACTAAAAAAAACATTATCAGGTACCACCTCAACCACAATAGGCATATAACTTTGGCCCGCACCACAAATCTCCGAACACATACCATAATAAACCCCCACCCTATCAAAACGCAACAAATGAACATTAACCATACCAGGCAAAGCATCCAACTTAAAACCATAACTAGGCACATTATCAAGAATGAATAACATCTCCAGAAGTAATATTAACACGATTCATAATACCCACCGGGCAAATTCAAACGATTCTCCACCTCCAACATACGCAAGATCCCCCAAACCGAGAGAATCCAGACCCAACAAATAAGAATCAAACTTCATTCAATCCCCCAAACCACTATACTCATAAACCCAATACCACTGATGACCAACAACCTTAATATCCAACTTAGAACCCCCAAAAACTCCTTCCTCACTCTCACCATTAGTCACTATCCCATCATAAAATAACATTCCCAAAGAGCAACCAACCTGCACAACCAAAATAACCACAGGCACCACTCCACAAACCAACTCCACCAACTTACCATTAAAACAATAAAACTTACAACAACCACTTCTCATCATCAACATTAAAACTACCAAAACAACAAACACTATAATTATTACTATAAAACTAACAATAAAATCAAACAAATAACCCTGATACATATTATAAATCGAACTATAATAAGAACCTAAAAATCTAAAAATTATAAAACTTCAACGAAACCTACTTGCAGACAACAAAACATACTCATATATACTAAAACTTCTAGAATTCTACACCACTTCCACGAAAAAGAAACATACTTAATTATACTAAAATTCCAATTATGAACTCCTCTCCGAAATCTAACCTCGACATATAATCTTATACTACCACTACTAAACAATAAAAACCAATACCAAAAAAACAACCACTACAATTCTAATCCTATAATTTTTAAAAATCTGACCCAACACTAAACTAAAACTACCCAAAACACTCAATATTCCCACCAAAAAATAATTAACCCCAACATCAAAAAATTTCACCAAACCACCAGTTCAACCAAACTGCTTAGCCCTATAATCTACCAAAAACTTAAATTTAAACTCTACCAAAAAAACAACCACCACAACAGACACAACCAAAAAAACAAAAATCAAATAAACCAAAGGCACATAAATATCTACATACAAATACAAAACAGGTACCATAACAAAATTACCAACTAATCACCACAAACCCACAACAGACATAACAATCAAAAAAAAACTAAAAACACCTATCATCAAACTAACATGGCCAACTCCTAAACTAAAAGAATAACTCTTAAAAAACCTATCAAATAAACGATAACTATATAAAAAAGTAAAAAACACCCCAACAAAAAAAATCAACCCCACAACCCAAGACCACGACCTCCAAAAAAAAAACTCCAAAATAACATCCTTAGTTACAGAACCGCTAGTAAAAAACAAACCACATAAACAAAACAAAGTCACAAGCATCTGTAACTGAACAAAATAAAAACACTCCCCTAAACCAACATAATTACGAGAATCCTGCTGACTAAAATAACTATGAATTACAATACCCACCTGAATAAACAAACACCTTTTAAACAAAGCATGCCTCACCAAATGCATCAAACTAACAAAATACAAACCCATCCCCAAAGTCATCATAGAAAAACCCATCTGAGACAACGTACTCAAAGCTACAACCTTCTTCATATCCTGCTCTACTAAAGCACAAATCCTAGAAAAAAACATCGTCAACAAACCAAAACCAAAAACAATCAAACAAACCCCGTAAGACAAAATCAAACCAGTAAAACTCATCATCAAAATTAAACCAGCAGTCACCAAAGTCCTCCTATGAACCAAAGCCCTCACAGGCGTAGGAGCCCTCATAGCCTTAGGTAATCAACCACTAAACGGGAACTGCGCCCTCTTAGTAAACCCAGCCAAAACCAAAAACCCTACTACTACCAAACCACCATAAACTATACTATAAAAACCCTGTCTACCAAAAAAAAAAAAACACATAAACAAAAACAAAAAAAAATCACCAACCCGATTCGTCAAAACAGTATTCATAGCACCACTACAACTATCCCAATTATTATAAAATAAAACTAAAAAAAAACTCGACACCCCAAGAACATCCCACCTAACCAAAATAGACAAAACTCCAACACTAAAATTCAAAAAAAACATACTCATAACAAAGACCCAAAACACCAACAAAAAATAAGTCATATTCAACTCGCCCTCCATATAATAAGTAGAAAACAAAATCACAGACAAAGTTACAAAAAGCAAAACAACAGAAAAAAAAAAACTCCCAACATAAAAATTAAATTTCAAACTTAAAAAATACCACTCCATAAAAACAAAATAAAAAACCCCATAAACAACAAAAAACAAAAAAACACAAACAAAAAAAATAAACCCAAAAACAAAAAAAATAGAAACATTCAAAAACCAACCACACCAACTTACAATACAACCATTCCATAACAAAACCCCCACTAACAAAAAAAAAAACCACAACAAAACTCCACCACATAGACAAATCAGACACAATCAACCCCAATAACATAACTACCTCCAAATCAAAAATAACAAAAATCAACATCATCACAAAAAAATGAATACTAAAAGCCCCCTGGATCTTACCCACCCTCATAAAACCACTCTCAAAAGAAAACACCTTGTAAACCCTGCTATCCTTAATACTTATAACAAACATACCACCATACAAAACCAAAATCAAAACAAACCTAACAACAATAACCACCCTCAAAACAAACAATAAAGACTATCAAAAATATCTACGGATCAAAAATCCATCACTTTCCAACTTAAGCTAAATCCTCACAACTAAAAAACAGTTAAATCCCTTCCATACTCCACCACACTACCAACAACAACCACCAAACCAAACAAACTAGAAACCACCCCAAAACAAATAAAAAACAACATCATTATAACACCAAACACAAAAGAATAAACATAAAAAAATCTCATTAAAATAAACTCAAAAGAAATCAAAATAAACAACAAACGACGCCACTTAAAAACCAAAGACATAAAACTAAGAAACATCACCATCAACAGCTCCACAAACCATCTAATTGGAAATTAGACATACTCAACTATACTAAAAAGCCACAACAACAATCCCATCAAAAAAAAATCAAACATCATAATCAAACCCGGCACCATATAAGCTACAAACCAACAACCAAAATCCACAAAAAAACTACCCACCACAACACCCAATAAAAACATAAAAACAAAAATAAAAAGCCACAAAAAAATAATAAAACAAAAAAACAAACAACCCCCCATAAAACAAATACAAACCAACAACCCCCAAAAACTCAGAAAAAAAAGACAACGAAGGAGGTAAACCACCATTACACATAAAAACCAACATCAAAACACAACTAACAATCATACTACTCAACATAAAACCCCTACAAAAACTCAACATACGAGTACCACAAACATGGAAAAACTCACCAACCAAATAAAACATCATAGTCGAAACATAACCATGAGAAACCATCATAAAACTACCACCAACCTTACAACCCAAACAAACCAAAACCAATACCAAAAAAACAAAACCCATATGAACAATAGACGAATAAGATACAAGAGACTTAACATCACTCTGAACCAAACACAAAAAAGATCCAAAAATCATACCCAACAAAGCAATAAAACCACTCACAAACACAAACACCACATTATACACCAACATCAAACGCAAATAACCCACAGTCCCCAACTTCAACAACAAACCCGCCAACAACATCCTAGCCGTCGTGGGAGCCTCAACATGAGCTTTAGGCAACCACAAATGAAAAAAATAAACAGGAAACTTAACCAAAAAACACAACATCAACATAACAGCCATTTCCCAAGAAACAACCACAACATAATAAGCAAAAAACAAAAAAAACCCCCCACAAAAATAAACATACAAAAAAGGAGAAGAACACATCACAGCATAAAAAATCAAATAATAAGAAGCTCCAATCTTCTCCACCTGTGAACCATAACCCAAAATCATAATCAAAATAGGAAAAATAGAAAGCTCAAAAAAAACATATAACATAAACATATTAACAGAAAAAAAAAAAAACCAACCAAACCACAACCCAAAACCCCAGACAAAAAAACTATCACCTTATTCACCTCCGACATCACAATTAAACCCATAATAAACAAACTCATAAAAACCAAAAGAACATAAACATAAGAATCAAAAAAAACCAAATTCCCACCCCACCTACACACATTCAAACCTCTAAAAATAAAAAACACCATTAAATAACAAAAAACCAAACTAAAAACCATACAAACAACCCCAAAAACCAAAAAAAAAACCAACACTGTCCAATCCTCTAAATTACAAAATTAAAATTCTACAAAAATAAACTAAAACAGCTCAAGACACAACTCCCTTATAACCCAAATATAAAATTCCAAATAAACTATATCCTGACAAATAAACTAACAAAAACAACAACAACCAAACTACATCCACAAAATGCCAATAAACAACACTACCCTCATAAAAATAATTATCAGAACCAGAATAATAATAAAAAAACAAACGAAATAAACTAATACTCAACAAAACCACCCCCAAAACAACATGGAAACCATGAAAACCCGTCAAAAAATAAAAAATACTCCCAGATCACCCATCTCTAATATTAAAAAACAAATGATAATATTCATAAACCTGCACAAAAAAAAAACACACCCCCAATAATAAAGTAAACAACAACGGCAACAAAAAACTTTCACCACTAATAAACTTATTATGCCCCCAAGTCCTAGTCAACCCACTACTCAACAACAAAACAGTACCAAACAAAGGTAAACCAGAAAAATCCAAATAACCACTCTATACAGGTCACCACACATAACCATACAATAAAACCTTATCCAAAAAAACCCAAAAAATACTAAAAAAAAACATAACCTCCGTCAAAATAAAAATAACAAAACCCAACTTCAAACCCTTATTAACAACAAAATTATGATAACCAGACACAGACTCCATATAAACATCTTTACCCCACAAAAAAAAATTAATAACCAAAAAAACCAAATTAAAAAAAAAAAAAACAAAAAAACCACTCTTAAAAAAAACCCCCAAAGACAAAAAAACCCCAACCAAACAAACCCCCATAAAAAAGGGATAAATAGAATTACTCCCCCCATGGGCTTTTTGAAACATAACAAAACCTCCCTCCCAAACCCAACAAAAATACCCTCAATTTTTTTCCGCAACAAACTAACAATCTTTTAACAACCCCCCCAACCAAAAATACAAACCCAAAAAAAAAAAAAAAAAAAAAAAAAAAGGATAACCACCTCTTAACAACAAATAAGGGACCTCCGGGGCATTTATACCCCATCAAGTTAACCCCCCCCCAACCAAAACAAAAAACAATTCGGAATTTTTTACAACTTCCCTTTTACCTTTCACTTTAAAAAAACCAGGACCAACGGGACAACCATTGGCCCTTTTTTTGCCATAACCCCCCAAAAATTTTTTTGGGATAGGCCGCCGAATTGTATAAACAAACAAAAAATTCCCCTTCGGGGCAATTTGCCCCGGTTTTGCCCATTTTTTATGGTTCTTAAACATTTTCCCATTCCCCCAAAAAAAAGGGCTTACAAAAACAAACCCCAAAAAAAAAAAAATTCCCCAAACCCCCCTTTTTTTCTTTCACCCATAATAAGGAAAAAAAATAACCTTTTTTTTATTCCCCTGGCAATACAACAAAGAAGGTTTTCCCTTAATTTGCAAAAAAATTAAAAGAAATAAAACCCAAACCGCCCCCACCCCAGGCCATAAAAAAAGCCAAACAAAAAAAAAATTTACCGTTAAATCCCCAACCCCATAAATTCCCCCAAAAAAAAAAACCCAAAGTTTCTCCAAATAAGGCACTACCGCCAACATCCTTGTTAAAAATACAGCCGCCCAAAAATTTATTTGGGAATAAACCAAAACATAACCCATAAAACCTACCCCCATAAACAAAAACCACCTTAAAATTCCCGTTTCCCCCACACTTACTAAACGATAACTCTTTATAAAAAACCCCTTAAATACATGCATATACAAAAAAAAAAAAAAAAATCTCGCACCATTAAAATGCAAAATACGCACCAATCAACCCCAACTAACATCATACATAATATATTGCACACCATCAAAACTAGTATCAGGACCATAATAAAAAACCAGAATCACCCCCGTTAACAACTGCAAACCCAAAAACATACCCAACAAACTACCCAAATTCCAACCATAACTTAAAGTCTTACTAGAAGGCAAAAACACAATAAACTCTAAAACTCTTTTCTTCATCGCCCCCTACTCTTAATCTCTTCAAAATTAAATTTTACTCATAAACTAAAAAGGCCTCAGATTAAAATCTTTAGTTTTGAAAACTAACAGTTTAACTTAACCTAAATCTGAAGAACTCCTAACCCTTTTGTTGTAAACAAAAAATTCCTATCAAACTCCAAGTTCTTACATACCACGCATCGCTGAACCAAAAGACATAAAATAACTAACAAAATTCATAAAAAACAACAACACCAACACCAAAAAAAATATAACTATCAAATACCAACTACCATAAATACCCGAGATACCCAACCCTAACACAAAATCACTCACAAAAACCTTACCTACAACAAACCCTAAAAAAAAAAAAATCAACCACCAAGGCTTCTTCATATAACTAAACTTTGACAACCTAGAAAAATAAACCAAAATCACAAAAATACCACTCAAAAAAATTAAACAAATATAATAAGAATATCAAACATACAACCCCTGTGATATCCCAGGCGCCATAAAAACCAAAGACAAAACCAAAAAAAAACTACATTTCATGGGATCCAATCTATAATAAAACAAACAACACAACAATAACGAAAAAAACATAAAAACCACCAACAACGTCAAAACCAAGACTAGCAAAGACACAAAGTATCAAAAGGGTATGAACCTTACAGATTAAAAAATTATCCTACTTTACCAAAAAAAAAAATTTTAAACTCTATCAACAATCCTTTCGTACTAATAAAACACCAACCCAAAAAATTAACTAGATAAACAATTCTATCTCACGATGAATTAAACTAATATCACGTCATATTTAATCAAAGAAGAACAGTCTCAAAAATGAATGCTTCTACTCACTCATCAATAAAAATACAACATCGATGTAATATTTTTTCTAATATAACAACTATATCAAAAATAACATTCTGTTAACTCCGGAGTAACTTTTAAAATTAATACTAGACTAAACAAAATACACACAATTTTACCCTAAAAAACACAAAAAAAAATTTCCGAAGACTTATCTTAGTTTAAATAAACATAATTTATTCTTAAACATAACACTAATTCAAAACAAAAAACAGGACATCCCCAGCCAAAAACTCCATTCATACCAGAGCCCATTAAAAACACAAATTATTATGCTACTTTACCACCCTCACGCTAAGGCCGCCATTTAAAAACTCATTGAGCAGAAGCCAGCTTTAAAAAAAAACCTAAGTCTTTAAAAAACATATGACCAGCTTCCAAATTACCTCACCAAAATTAAAAACAACCAAACAAAATAAAAACACTCTACTTAAAAAAAAATTATAAACAAACTAATAAAATAGAAAAACCCCCACTAACAAAAAAAAAACAATACCTTCCACATTATTAAACACCAAACACAAGCACTCTCAACAACAACCAAAACAAAACTACAAACCTAAACAACAAAATTACTATACATACAAATCAAAACAGTTATAACTACCCACGCCTTATCAACACCATATTTTCTATTCATTATCTTAAAACAATAAAAAAAAAAACATTTACAAGCAGTTTCCATTAATCATCTAAAAAACACTCTCCCATCCTAGTATGCAATACTAAAAAATACTACACAAAAAACTAAAACAAAGCCTCACCCCACAAAGAGAAAACAACCTTCAAATTTGCAATTTAAAATACCACACTTATACTAAAACTCCACAACATTAACACCCCCCGCCCCAAACACGGTTATACTACTTATACTAAAACATTCAGATAAATTATCATTTTGCACCGTAACAAACATGGTGTACCATTCACTATCTCAAGAACACCCTCCTTGTAATTTACAATTACAAATTCTCAAAATAAACTATATCCTCAAAACGATATAAAACAAATTAACAACAATGGTTTCCCTACAAAATAACCAACAATAAACCACCCCACAACAAATAAATAAACACACCAACTTTCCCATACAAACAACCACTCTCCAAACTTATAACAACTAATCAAATCATCAAAGACAAAAAATAAATAAATATAAAAAACAACACCAAAACCAACCAAAACATATATAAACTCAAAAACACAAGAAATAACCAAAACCTTAACAAAAAAACACACCCCCAAAGGAATATTAACATACACAAAAACCACCAACCAATCATAATCAATACCATACTCCCTACCAAAAAAAGGAATCAAAAACAAACTCAAAAAAAAATAATACAAAAATAATACCAAACCATTAAAAAAAGAATAAATATAACCCAACAAAATCCAATTAAAACTCTCAGTTGAATTTAACAACAACATCAACTTATAATCCTTAATTAAAAACAACTGAAAATAACAAACAAAAAAACTCAACACAATAATAAACACCAATTCTACCACAACAACAACCATCAAAATACCTATATAAGGTAACTTCTGCAAAGTCAAAAACCACATAAACAATCAAGTTTCTAAACCCCCTACAACCACAAACAATCAATAATGAAAAGGCAACAAACCCATCTTACTCATAACAATAATTCTTTGCAAAACACCTATACTTAAAAATAAAAACAAAAACCCCAAAATCTCCTGAAAAACAAAATAATTCAAAATACCCCCATAATTACCCCCACTCTTACAAATAAACACAAAAACCAAATCCATCACAACAAACACAGACCACCAAACCAAATAATTTAAACTACCAATAACAACAAAAAACAAACCAACCACAACCACAAAAAAAAAAGCCAACACAAATGAGTGGCCCCAACAACCAACACGAGTTTAGAAGACTCGCTCTAACTCATCAATCACCGAAACAACCAACTGAGCTTAAAACAATTATACTTTTTATACTACAGCAATCTAACACTCCTCCAAATAAATACTAACCAAACGAGCAAAAATAAAACTCTGCAAACCAAAAACAAAAAATTCATAAAAAATCAACACACAAAGACCAAACTGCACAAAAACAACATAAATATTATACTCAATACAACAACCACTCCCCAGCATAAGCCCAAAAACATATAAAAAAATGACCTAAAGTCAAAATAATAAACAAACGCAACATTAAAGCCGCAGGACGAGCCAAAACCGAAATAATCATACTCCAAAAAGAATAAACAGCACCAAAATAACCTTCACCATGCAAACCAAAAAAAATAGTAATAATTTCCTGATCCAAAAAAATATAAACAGTCATAACCCAAGCAGCCACAGCCCACAAAGAAACAAACTCAAAAGTACGAGCCAAAGCCAAATTCCAACAAAAATGCCCACCATAACAAATAAAAAACATAATAATAAAATAAACCCCACCAGAAACAACAGTTATAGGTGAAGTTGGTACAAAACCAAACAACTCACTCATATAAATTCAAACACCAAGCAGCAACACAACGCCCCAACCTCATATAATTACAAGTAACAAACTGCAAAAAACAAACACAAAATAAAAAACACTTAAAAAAAATAAATATACTACATAACCACCACTACAAAAAAAAACAAAAAATACAAAGATAAAGGCAACAAAATAAACCAAAAAAACCCCATCATCATATCATAACGAAAACGCGGATAAGAACTCCGAACAAAAATCAACAAACTAAAAATAACAAAAAAAATAATCAACCTATAATCAAAAAATAAAATAGAAAAAAGAACACTAAAAAACAATAACCTACCATACTCACCAATATACAACAAAGCATAAGATACACTACCATACTCAACATTATAACCACTAACCAACTCACTCTCCCCCTCAGAAAAATCAAAAGGAGCACGATTCAACTCACCCAATATCATTACAAAAAAAAAACAAAAAAAAACACCCAACAACAAACTACCAAAAAAAATAAAAAAATAAAAACCCCAAAAAATAACAAAACAAATAAAATATAAACTCAAAGCAATCTCATAAAACACCTTTTGATTACTAGCCCGCAAGGCACCCAACATAGCATACTTCGACTTACTCATCCCCCCCCTCAATATAAAACTATAAACAGAAAAACCCATCAAACACAAAAACATTAAAATCCCCATTCCCTTAGTAAAAAACTCATAAAAATAACAAATCACAAACCACTCCACATACATAACCAAAAAAGTAATACCCGGAATAAAAACAAAAAAAAACCCAGAAGAATGCACAGACAACAACTGCTCCTTTTTTATCAACTTCACACCATCAAACAAAGGCTGAACCACCCCCAACAAACTAACCTTATTAGGACCCAAACGCTGTTGACTACCACCCAACAAATGACGCTCACACAAAGTAATATAAGCAACACCACTCACCAACAAAACCATAACTAACAACACCAAAACAAACAT